CATGGATAAAAATCGCGGAAGCCTGGGATTTTATTCCATATCCACAAGCAACAAGAAGTTTAATTTTAATAATTCAATCTATTTTTAGAAAATATATTTTATTACCTTCATTGATAATAGTTAAAAATATTGGGCGTATTTTATTATCTCAACCCCCCGAGTGGGCTGAGGACTTAGATGAGTGGAATAGAGAAAAGCATATTATATGTACCTATAACGGTGTTCAAGTATCAGAACTCGAACTTCCCAAAAATTGGTTTAAAGATGGTATTCAGATAAAAATAGTATTTCCTTTTTATTTGAAACCTTGGCACAGATCCAAATTGAGGCCCTATTTTTCTTCTTATAAAGATCTAAAGAAAGAACAACAAAAGTTTTATTTTTTAACGGCTTGGGGAACGCAAACTACCCTTCCCTTTGGTTCTGTCCTCCCCAAAACTTCCTTTTTTAAGCCTATTTTTAAAGAACTTAAAAAAAAAATTCGAAAAACGAAAAATAATCATTTTCGAGTTCTAAGCGTTTTAAAAGAAAGAACGAAAAATTTTCTACAAGATTCAAAAGAACCAAAAAGGGTGGTTATCAAAAACGTTTTATTTCTGTTTATAAAAAAAATAAAAAAAGAACTTTTAAAAGTACATCCAACTCGATTATTTATATTGAGAAAGGTGTATGAATCCGGCGAAACTAAACAAAAAAAAGATTCTATAATTAGGAATCAGATAATTCACGACTCGTTTAGAAAAATGAAATCTACAGATAATAGAAATTATTCACTGAGAGAAAAAAAAATTAAAAATCTGGCTGATAGAACAAACACAATCAGAAAGAAAACAAAGAGTCTTACAAAAGAAAAAAACAGCAACGCCAAGAAAAGAAGTAGTCCTAACAAAACAAGTTATAGTTATAATGGAAAAGAAAAATCACCAAAAAATTTTTGGAAAATATTAAAAATAAAAAAAAGAAGAAATAGATTAATCTATAAATTAGATTTGTTTATAAAAATTTGCATTAAAAGAATATACATCGATATCTTTCTATGTATCATTCATATTGCCAGAATTCCTACACAACTAGTTCTTGAATCAAGAAATTTTTGTTTTGATAAATACATTTACAATAATAAAACAAACCAAGAAATAAAAAATAAAAAAAACAAAAAAGAAATTAACTTTATTTCGACTCTAAAAAGTGAACTTTACAATATTAAGAATAGTAAGAGGAATTCACATTTTTTTTTTGACTTATCCTCTTTATCACAAGCATATGTATTTTACAAATTATCACAAACCCAAGTTATTAATTTGTATAAGTTAAGATCTATTTTTGAGTATCGTGGAACTCCCGTTTTTCTTAAGACTTCAATAAAAAATTATTTTGTAACACAAGGAATATTTCATTCCGAATTAAGACATACAAAAATTTCAAGTTCTGAAACGAATCAATGGAAAAACTGGTTAAGAGGTCATTATCAATACAATTTTTCTCAGATTAGATGGTTTGAATTAATACCACAAAAATGGCAAACTGCAATAAATGAAGGTGGTATTACCCAAAATAAAGATTTAACAAAATGGAATTCGTATGAAAAAGATCGATTACTTTATCACAAAAAACAAAAGGATTTTAAAGTATATCCATTTCCAAACCAAAAAGATAATTTTCCAAAATACTATATATATAATCTTTTATCATATAAATCTATTAATTCTGAAATTAAGAAGTCCTCATATATTATTTATGGATCACCATCAGAATTAAATAACAACCAAAAAATTACTTTTAATTACAACAATTATAAACAAAATTTATTTGAAAGCCTGGAGGAAATTCCTATCAATCATTATCTAGAAAAGGGCGATATTATGTATATGCAAAAAAATCCAGATAGAAAATATTTTGATTGGACAATTCTAAATTTTTTTATAAGACAAAAAATAGATATTGAGGCCTGGACCAAAATGGATTATAGCAGTAATATAAATACTAAGCTTGGAAGTAAGAATTACCAAAAAATTGATAAAATGGATAAAAACGATATTTTTTATCTGATGATTCATCAAGATTTAGAAATAAATCCAATCAATGACAAGAAACTCTTTTTTGATTGGATGGAAATGAATGAAGAAATACTAAACCCAATATCGACAAATCTGAAACTTCCGTTCTTCCCAGAATTTGTGACACTTTATAATGTATACAAAAGAAAACCATGGATTATACCAAGCAAATTACTTCTTTTAAATTTAAATAAAAAGAAAAACATCAATGAAAAGAAAAAATTCCATTTTTTTAGACCATCGAATGAAAAAAGATATTCTGAATTAATGAATCGAAATCAAGAAGAAAAAGAACCCGCGGGCCGAAGAGGCCTTGGATCATATTCACAAAACCAAGATAAAATGAAAAAACAATATAAGATCCGAAATAAGATGAGACCAGAAATAATTTTCTTACGGAAACATTATTTGCTTTTTCAATGGATAATAGACGATGGTTTAATTCCGAATTTAACTGAAAGAATGATCAATAATATCAAGATATATTGTTACTTGCTTGGACTGATAAATCCAAGAGATACTACTATATCGTCTATTCAAAGGAAAGAAATAAATCTGGATATAATGGTGATTCGAAAAAAATTGACTCCTATAGAATTGAATAAAAAGGGGATATTTTTTATCGATCCCATTCGTTTGTCTGTAAAAAACGACGGATACTTTATTATATATCAAACCGTAGGTATATCGTTGGTTCATAAAAGTAAGTACCAAACTCCTCAAAGATATCGAGAACAAAGATATATCAATAAAAATAAATTGGATGAATCTATCCCAAGATATCAAATAATAATTCGAAAGAGAGACAAAAAACATTATGATTTTATCGTTCCTGAAAAGATTTTTTCATCTAGACGTCGTAGAGAATTGAGAATTCTAATTTCTTTCAACTCAAAGAATATAAATAGTGTGGAAAAAAATCGAGTATTTTGTAACAAAAAGAACATAAAAAACAGGAATCCTTTTTTGGATCAAAAAAAGCATCTTGATAGAAATAAAAATGAATTAATTAAATTAAAGTTATTTCTTTGGCCTAATTATCGATTAGAAGACTTAGCTTGTATGAATAGATATTGGTTTAATACCAATAATGGAAGCCGTTTTAGTTTGTTAAGAATATATCCACAATTAAAAATTGGTTGATGGTACATTTTTCCTATATATTCTGTACCATATAGAAAAGCAAACAGATGCACATATGCCCTGTCTTACGTCCCAGTCTAATATTAGATCTTTTTTATTTAATACTAAGTCAATGACGTATCAATTTGTTTGGATAAAATCTATAAAATAAACGAATATATGGAATATTCCGAATTTTCGGTCTAAATTATTTGACGTTGTAAGTGTAAAAACGTACCATCTACTTTTTTATCCCTGTCTAACTAAAATTAAAATTCTTGTGTATACTAATTACTACATTAAAATGACTAATATTATTATTACTGATCAAATAAAATATTTTATATGTAAATTAAAGGGTAGAGGGAGCTTTTTTATGATAAAAAATCCATTCAGTGCAATTATTTTGAAAGAGGAAAACGAAGACAACAAGGGGTCTGTTGAATTTCAAGTAGTGAGTTTCACCAATAGGATACGGAGACTTACTTCACATTTGGAATTGCACAAAAAAGACTATTTATCTCAGAGAGGTCTGCGTAAAATTCTAGGAAAACGTCAACGGCTGCTCGCCTATTTGTCAAAAAAAAATAGAGTACGTTATAAAGAATTAATCGGAAAGTTGGAGATTCGAGAAACAAAAAATCATTAATTTGAAGAGTCGTTTTGAATTTTCGCTTAAATTTTGATGAACCTCTTTTCGCTTTCAGCAATTCATGGAAGAATGAATCGGGAAAAAACCTATGACTGCACCAGCTACACGAAATGACCTTATGATAGTCAATATGGGCCCTCAGCACCCATCAATGCACGGTGTTCTTCGACTCATTGTTACTCTAGATGGTGAAGATGTTATTGACTGTGAACCGATATTGGGTTATTTACATAGAGGAATGGAAAAAATTGCGGAAAACCGAACAATTATACAATATTTACCTTATGTAACACGTTGGGATTATTTAGCTACTATGTTCACTGAAGCAATAACTGTAAATGCACCAGAGCAGTTAGGCAATATTCAAGTGCCTAAAAGGGCCAGCTATATCAGAGTCATTATGTTAGAGTTAAGTCGTATAGCTTCGCATTTGTTATGGCTTGGCCCTTTTATGGCAGATATTGGCGCACAGACCCCCTTCTTCTATATTTTTCGAGAAAGAGAATTGATATATGACCTATTCGAAGCTGCTACCGGTATGCGAATGATGCATAATTATTTTCGTATTGGAGGAGTCGCTGCTGATTTACCTTATGGCTGGGTAGATAAATGTTTGGATTTTTGTGATTATTTTTTAACAAGAGTTACTGAATATCAAAGGCTTATTACACGGAATCCTATTTTTTTAGAGCGAGTTGAGGGAGTAGGCATTATTGGCGTAGAGGAGGCAATTAATTGGGGTTTATCGGGACCAATGCTACGAGCTTCCGGAATACAATGGGATCTTCGAAAGGTTGATCATTATGAGTCTTACGATGAATTTGATTGGGGAGTTCAATGGCAAAAGGAAGGGGATTCATTAGCTCGTTATTTAGTACGAATCGGTGAAATGACAGAATCAATAAAAATTATTCAACAGGCTTTAGAAGGAATTCCGGGGGGGCCCTATGAAAATTTAGAAATCCGGCGCTTTGATAAAGTATGGGATCCCGAATGGAATGATTTTGACTATCGATTTATCAGTAAAAAACCTTCTCCTACTTTTGAATTGTCAAAACAAGAACTTTATGTGAGAGTCGAAGCCCCAAAAGGAGAATTAGGAATTTTTCTGATAGGAGATAAGGGTGTTTTTCCTTGGAGATGGAAAATCCGACCACCGGGTTTTATCA